AAATTATAAGAAATTTTTGAAGTCCAAAATGCATATTTGTGAACAATGTGGATATCATTTGAAAATAAGTAGTTCAGATAGAATAGAGCTTTCGATTGATCCAGGTACTTGGGATCCTTTGGATCAAGACATGGTCTCTCTGGATCCCATTGAATTTCATTCGGAGGAGGAACCTTATAAAGAGCGCATTGATTCTTATCAAAGAAAGACAGGATTAACTGAGGCTGTTCAAACAGGCACAGGTCAACTAAACGGTATTCCTATAGCAATTGGGGTTATGGATTTTCAGTTTATGGGGGGTAGTATGGGATCCGTAGTAGGAGAGAAAATCACCCGTTTGGTCGAGTATGCTACCAATAAATTTCTACCTCTTATTCTAGTATGTGCTTCCGGAGGCGCACGGATGCAAGAAGGAAGTTTGAGTTTGATGCAAATGGCTAAAATATCTTCTGCTTTATATGATTATCAATCAAATAAAAAGTTAGTCTATATATCAATCCTTACATCTCCTACTACTGGTGGGGTGACGGCCAGTTTTGGTATGTTGGGGGATATCATTATTGCCGAACCCAATGCCTACATTGCATTTGCGGGTAAAAGGGTAATTGAACAAACATTGAATAAGACAGTACCTGAAGGTTCACAAGCGGCTGAATATTTATTTCATAAGGGCTTATTCGATCCAATTGTGCCACGTAATCTTTTAAAAGGCGTTCTGAATGAGTTATTTCAGCTCCACGCTTTCTTTCCTTCGAATAAAAATTGATTCAAATAGAGCTTTAAGTTAAGTTCAATTAGTTTTTTTTTGGCAAACAGGCAGTTAGTTTATCAGAATCAAAGTAAAAATAAGATCAAAGTAAAAATAAGAAGAATCTCGTTTTTTTGGTGACACACGATTGCATTCTAGAAAGAATCAAAAGTTAAAGTTGCAGAAAATTCGTTTTTTTTTCAAGATCTTTTTTTACTCATATTCCTGATTCTGATTAGTAATAAGAAAGTTTCTATCAACAAGATAAAAGAGCGGATTATTCTTTTCGCAACATTACATAATATATATTATATATTAGGCAAGGCAAATTAAACGAATTTAATGTTACGTATATATATATAAAATTATATATATAATTCAAATATAGCTAGATAGTATTGACTCGTTCTATATCTCCCAAGAATTCAAATTATTACTAATAATCCCTGTTGGATCGTATTCTAACGAATTTTTCGGGAATTTTTAAGAAACTATTTCTTTATTATTTAATTAAAATTAGAGGACAAAAAAAGAATATAATATTAATATTAATATATAATAAAAAAAAATCAAAGAAGAAGAATAAATAAATGGATTATTCAGACATATATTCCATGTAGAAAAATGAAATAAATAATTACATTTATTTAGTTCTACATTCCTTGCACTTATTATATACTCACTTATAGTATAATTAGATACGAATTAAAATTAATAACGAATTTAAAATTTTAAATTTTAAATAGATTATTAAATAAAATATATAATATAAGAATAACAGGTACAAATATTAAATCGAGGTACCCATTCTATGACAACTCTCAACTTACCATCTATTTTTGTGCCTTTAGTGGGCCTAGTATTTCCGGCAATTGCAATGGCGTCTTTATCTCTTCATGTTCAAAGAAACAAGATTTTTTAAATTAAATCTGCTGCGACCGAATCTCAATCTCATCCATATTTTTTTTTTCAAGACTTAGGCATGGATCATAAAATGTATATCCATTTAGTAGAATATCGTATAAGATAAGATGTCGCTTCTTCCGAAAAATGAAAGAGCTCTTATGCATTGCATGTCGGAAACATTATATTATATAACCATTATATATTATATATGGTTAAAATTATTATAGCTATTTTAAAATATATCAGGATCGGCGGATGTCTGAAATGGAAAGTCAATGTATCTAAATGCATGTAGATATCTATAGGGGATCATATGAAGGGGATGCTAGTATTTTACATCTAGCCAATTCAATTCGATGAATTATGCCTAAAGGTTCGCATTAGAATAGTGCTAGTCGATGAGAGTTACTTCGGAAACAAAAGGAGTAAAGTCAATTCTTTGGGGGTTATTCTCTCAATTTCAATAAAATGTAACCGGATCTAGTATGAGTTGGCGATCAGAACATATATGGATAGAACTTATAACGGGGTCTCGAAAAACAAGTAATTTCTGCTGGGCCTTTATCCTTTTTTTAGGTTCATTAGGATTCTTATTAGTTGGAACTTCCAGTTATCTTGGTAGGAATTTGATATCCTTATTTCCGCCTCAGCAAATCCCTTTTTTTCCACAGGGGATCATCATGTCTTTCTATGGCATCGCAGGTCTCTTTATTAGCACCTATTTTTGGTGCACAATTTCGTGGAATGTAGGTAGTGGTTATGATCGATTCGATAGAAAAGAAGGCATTGTGTGTATTTTTCGTTGGGGATTTCCTGGAAAAAATCGTCGCATCTTACTTCGATTCC